CTTTATTTTTTTTAGTACCTTCTAGAATAATTGATGAATCAAAAACTTTCAATTGAACTGAGTCTTTCAATTGGTATAATATTTTTGCGTATCCTCGTATCTTTCAAAAGTGGAAACTTAGGAAAGTGCTTTCTAAACATATGTATAAAAAGAACAGATTTCCTTTAGCTCCTCCATGCCTACTATAACTAGTTATTTCGGTTTTTTACTAGCGGCTTTAACTCTAACCTCGGCTCTATTTATTGGTCTGAGTAAGATAGGACTTATTTGAAATTAATTGAATGAATAATTCATAAAAAGAAATCCTTCTGTGGTATTCCATATATTTGGTAGTTCCTTACCGTGTTAATTACCAATTATTGGGAATTGAGATTCCTAAGCAATACGAATTAATAGTAATATTTCGGGATAGATATTACCTCCCCTTTTCCCTTTTCAAATAAATTAAATTGAAATGATTGAAGTTTTTCTATTTGGAATTGTCTTAGGTCTAATTCCTATTACTTTGGCTGGATTATTCGTAACCGCATATTTACAATACAGGCGTGGTGATCAGTTGGACCTTTGATTAATATTAATTCACATCTCTTTTTTTAACTGACCTCCTCCTTTCTTTAATTTCATTTTTTTGGGGGGGGGTCAAAGGTCAAATTCAGATTGCTGTATTTCAGTTCCGTGGAATTTTCGATCTAACAAGACAAGAGCAGAATCACGCTCTGTAGGATTTGAACCTACGACATTGGGTTTTGGAGACCCACGTTCTACCGAACTGAACTAAGAGCGCTTTCTTACCACAACGGAAAAGACTGTAAAGAAGGGGATTCTTTTTTTTATATAGTATAGAACCCCCCAAAAAAATTCAACCCCAATAAATACTTCTTGCATATGTATACTATCATAAAATTGAAAATTATGTATTATGTATGTCCAAATTGAATCGCTCTAAAATGTATCTCTGGTTACTGCTTCGAGGAGCAATAATAGGTAGGGATGACAGGATTTGAACCCGTGACATTTTGTACCCAAAACAAACGCGCTACCAAGCTGCGCTACATCCCTTTCAACTGGTCTACAGTATCATTGTAGAAAATCCCCGTCTTGTTTTCCACATCCTTATTTTATTTCCATTTCCTTCCTTTCTATGCAAAATGTATCTTGCCATTTCTTCCTCTTGGTCTCATATCATATAACATATAATAATAAATTAATATTTTTCTCGGGAATTCTCAGGCGCAAAGGGACCCGTTTTTTTGCTTTAAGAAAAAGAAAATCTTCTCTACCGAATCATTGCACATGTCAAGTTGAATTGGGGATTCCACACACAAATACAAGTGGTCTTTAACTACATATACATCTCTTACCATAATGTATTACAATATGGAATATAAAAAAAAGAAGGAGGATTCTCAATGCGAGATTTTAAAACATATCTTTCCGTGGCACCGGTACTAAGTACTCTCTGGTTCGGGTCTTTAGCGGGTTTATTGATAGAAATCAATCGTTTCTTCCCAGATGCGTTGACATTTCCTTTTTTTTCATTCTAGTTATTGATATGGAAAGGGGTGAAGAAGATTAGAGATAGAGTCAAATATTTGTGACTAATCTCTCTTTCCCGTCTTTTTTTTTTTCGAATTAGATAGATTGAATACGGGGGTAAAGAGAAAGAAAAAAGTGGATTCAACCTCAGTTAAATTCGGGTTAAGGCTCCAATTAAATTAAGAATCAAATTAATAATAGAGTTAAAAGAAAACAAAAGGGAAATGTGACTAGAATAAGAGTATCATGCAATACAAGATACTTAAATGAAATACTGTACTGCGATTAGAAATCGCTTTCGAAATTGTTGTATTACTTATTATTTACTATATTAATTGCAACAAAATCTTTATTTCATAATTTGATTTTGAGTTGTTAGCCACTTCTATTTTTTCGTCCCTTTTCCTTTCTTCTTATTTGCGTCGGATCGGAAAATAGAAACGTTGGGTGAATCAAAAACCCAAAGGAGGTTCATGGCCAAGGGTAAAGACGTTCGAGTAAGGGTTATTTTGGAATGTACCGGTTGTGTTCGAAACGGTGTTAATAAGGAATCAACGGGTATTTCCAGATATATTACTCAAAAGAATCGACACAATACACCTAGTCGATTGGAATTGAGAAAATTCTGTCCGTATTGTTTCAAACATACAATTCATGGGGAGATAAAGAAATAGATATAGATCGAACCGAGTGCTTGGGTGTCACCCTTTCAAGGAACGTGAAAAAAAATTTAGATATATATTTCTATTATTTCATATATTGAAATAAAAACAACTAAATAAATATAGACAAACCCAATCCTATGAATTTCTTCTATAATTTTTTTTTGATTTGATCGAAATAGTATTTTAGGGATAAGGAATAAACAAATTATGGATAAATCCAAGCGACTCTTTCTTAAATCCAAGCGATCTTTTCGTAGGCGTTTGCCCCCGATCCAATCGGGGGATCGAATTGATTATAGAAACATGAGTTTAATTAGTCGATTTATTAGTGAACAAGGAAAAATATTATCTAGACGGGTGAATAGATTAACCTTAAAAGAACAACGATTAATTACTATTGCTATAAAACAAGCTCGTATTTTATCTTCGTTACCTTTTCTTAATAATGAGAAACAATTTGAAAGAAGGGAGTCAACCACCAGAACTCCTGGTTTTAGGAACAGAAAAAAATAGGCTTACTTTTCAATTGAATCAAAATTCTAATCCGAACTCAAAAACAGATGGACGTTTTGTTCAAAAAATCCGAGAATCATTCGTGTCGTAAGAAAAAAAAGAATCGGGTAAGAGGAATAAATTTTTTTATCGGGCGTGTTCGCTCATTTTGACGACTTTATCATATTATCAGATTTTATCATACTAATTTCTACTCTACCTTCCCGGAGTTCATTCTCCAGAGAATTCCATTTCAAAAAGTTTGGCGGATTCCTTCCAATCCCCTTATTTTATGATCTCGTTGGAAATCATATAAAGACAATTCCTATTTGATATAGCCATTTGTGCAAGGATTTTACGATTAAGAAGCAACTGCCCCTTATACAGATTATGTATTAATCTACTATAAATATAGGATGCCCCCGCCCCGCGAATTACTGCATTTATTCGAGTGATCCACAAACGACGAAAATCCCTTTTTTTCCTATCTCTATCACGATGCGCCGAAACCAAAGCTCTTATTTTCTGTTGAATAATTGTTCGAGTAAGTCTTGAATGAGCCCCGCGAAAACTTGATGCAAATAAACGCATTTTTGTTCTACGTCTTCGAGCTATATATCCTCGTCTAATTCTGGTCATTGAGTAAATGAAACTTTAATGAATAACTAATCGATTTCCTTTCTTTCAGTTATTCTTTTCCCCCTTCCTAGTCTATTAATAACAAAACGGATTCTTCCAATTTATAAAATAAAAATTCCAATGGCTTTTGCTACTATAACCTTCCCTACCACGCTTTTTTCCTTTTTTCTAGGCATTGGAAAAATAAAAATAGAAATAGCTAAAGAAATTGTGGGTTCCATCGTCTCTATGGTTACTTCTTAAACGGTGAGGTCTTCTCTATACACCGGAGCCCTTTCCTTCATTTTATTGGTAACTTGTACAGTTACCACTCTTTGGCTCTACCCATGAATTTTCCAGTAATGGGTCTTTCATAATGAGATATACCTTATACAGTAACGGTATTTAATTATGAAGATTGGTTGGGTAGCTGACCTTGTGAGTCCGTTCTTCTAAACATAATATTTCTACTTTTTTAAATAGGATTTCCCCCGCTTAATGGGTAACTATTTGTTACCAATGGGGAATTCTTTCTCATCTTAAATTGAAAATTCAGGTGATTTAATTTGCACCAATTGAAACCATAAATTTCATACACAATAGAAAGATATGATAGATCCATCTTTTTTAGATCGTGAATGGAGTTCTTCCATTCTATCCGATTCACCGGTACTGATCATTGATACTGGAAAAATTGTTTTTTCTTTTGTTTTGTCTCAGCCCATGATTTAAACGAGTCGCACATACACCCTCGTACATGTTCCTCGACGCTGAGGGCATCCCCCAAGAGCGGGGGATTTCGTGACGTTTCTGATTGGCTGTCTTGGGTTTCTAATAAGTTGTTTAATAGTTGGCATGCTGAATTATACATTATGGGCTGGTTTAGATTGATCCTAACCGGATGATTATGAATTTATTCGATTTCAATATATTAATAGAATATTAAACCCTTAATTAAGTAATTAAGAAGTAAGAAGATAAAATCTTAAATCGTATATTTGCACGAAATCACTGCTATTTTTTATCCAACCGCTACAAAATCAACAATTCCATGAGCTTGGGCTTCTGTTGCTGACATAAAAGTATCCCTTTCCATGTCTTCGGATACAGCCCATAAGGGCTTGCCTGTTCTTTGTACATAAACCCTTGTAAGGATTTCGCGCAGTTTCAGTAGTTCTTCCGCTTCCAGGATAAGTTCGGACGTTTGTGCCTCATAAAAACCGGCAGCAGGTTGATGGATCATTACCCTGATCATATAATATAACACAATCAAAGGTTCCTGTATCTCGCACGAGGAGGCAAGGCGAAGAGATAAAGAATAAAATAAGAAAAAGATAGAAAACCGTACGGGCATTTTTTTCACATTGCATACGGCTCCACAATGGAATTTTTTTACCTTTCATCGAAGAAAGAGAAAATGTGGGATCTATTATACCCAGATCGGTAAATGATCCAATTACCACCCTTCTTTTTTTTCGGAGGAGTTCAAAAATACTATGATGGCCCCGTTGCTTTAATATATTTATTTCGTCTGTGATTCAGCAATCCCAAAGTTTCTTTTTTTTTTTCGTACTCTTTCATAACATAAATGTTGTTAATAACCTGCCGGTGTGAAAAAAGTTTGTGACGCTGAAATCGACCTACGATAGGTAAGATAAAATCGGAAATACCCTTCCTTTATCTCATACTACTCTTTCGATACATAATCTAATATTTTGAAAAACAATAAAAAATTGGCATATCGAATTCGAAGTGCCATGCTAATATTACTTAATATTAATAATTCATATGGCGAAGGCATAGTCTTCTTTTTTCTCTTAAATAAAAAACCCATTGGCGCCAAGCGTGAGGGAATGCTAGACGTTTGGTAATTGCTCCTCCGACCAGGATAAAAGACCCCATTGAGGCGGCTAATCCCATGCATATTGTCTGTATATCTGGTCGCACAAATTGCATAGTATCGTAAATGGCTATTCCAGGTATTACCCATCCGCCGGGAGAGTTTATAAGCAAATACAGATCCTTGGTATCACTCTCCGAACTGAGATATACAAAAAGACCAATAAGTTGATTCGAAACATTGCTATCAATCGCTTGGCCTAAAAAAATTAATCTTTCTCGATAAAGTCGGTTGATTCGGATAAAATTGTATCCCTTAGGAGCCGTACGGGCACCTTTTGATACATACGGTTCAACAAAACTAAAACTTGCGAAAAAAAAAAATCAATGTGTAGCTTCCAGCCCTCTTTCTTTTTTTATAGCGGACTCCTTCTAATGAAGGAAGGGGCTTCTCTTTCATTTTTGAAGAACGATGCGTTTGGCCGGTTTTCCTAAAATATTAGAATATAAAAAACAGTTTTATCGCACTAACTTTTCATTGATGTATTTTTTCATCGAGATCAAATCCAAAAATCACGATGCCATTTTCTTGTTCCTGAATGGGCTTCTTCCATTTTTTTAGGTTTATGCTCTACTCCGAGTAAGGATCCGCCCGATTTTGATTTGCACATATAGGACAAATGACCCCAATACCACGTCTTTGTTTTTTTTTTTTTTTCATTTTTTCTCAATTTTGCAATTCATTTCTTTTATGTCTTCCGCCAAATATTCGACGTATCCATTATATTTATTATTCGATTGATTAACTGTTTGGGATCAGTGCTATTTAATAATTTCTTTCTAAATAGAATTGTTTATGATATCTATAAGTCCTAATAATAGATATATTACCAATTGGGTTTTTCTAAACGGAGCCTGGATACTTAATTTTATTGGTCCAGCCAAGTCGACCATAAATTATTTGAATTGCTAATATTAATCTGGATACCTCTTCACAAAACGGATCTAATTGCATTTCATTGCACTTCACGTTACAAATTTTTGATGATTCAATCGCTTTTTTTGGGGGCGAAAGAGAGGATATCTCGATCGGGGGAGAGAATGGGGAAATCCCATATGACCCAATATATCTGACAGGGCGCACTATATGTCAATCCAAGTTGGATTTCGCTCTCCGGGAGTTCGAAAAGGAACTTTTGGAACACCAATAGGCATAAACTGAAAGAAAAAAGAATTAAGTACTCTATTTCACTTTGATGTGGAAACGTAATAATGGTTTTATTATTTTAATAATATTTAATAATATTAGCTTTATCGTCATATTTTCTACATAGATAGAATAAGTTCATAAAATAAAGGAAAACAAAGAAAATTTTTACGAATAGGTACTTTGAATGATGACTAAATATGGATGCATGCGCTCTTCGAAAAGGGAATAAACCCCCATTGCGTATTGGTACTTATCGAGTATAGAATAGATCTGCTTCTCTTTTTTCCTATGAACCAAGTTGTTCCATTTTTACTAAAAGAATAGAACAAATAGTAACCCTTTTTCCGAGATAATCCACTGAAAAAAAAAGGGGGTCCATAGCATAGTTTTTTCAATGCAATAAAGTTACATAGTGTCTATTTTTTGTTGATAAAGGGGTATTACCATGGGTTTGCCTTGGTATCGTGTTCATACTGTCGTATTGAATGATCCCGGTCGTTTGCTTTCTGTTCATATAATGCATACAGCTCTGGTTGCTGGTTGGGCCGGTTCAATGGCTCTATATGAATTAGCAGTTTTTGATCCCTCCGACCCTGTTCTCGATCCAATGTGGAGACAAGGTATGTTCGTTATACCCTTCATGACTCGTTTAGGAATAACCAATTCATGGGGCGGTTGGAGTATTACAGGAGGGACGATAACGAATCCGGGGGTTTGGAGTTACGAAGGTGTAGCCGGGGCGCATATTGTGTTCTCTGGCTTGTGCTTCTTGGCAGCTATCTGGCATTGGGTGTATTGGGATCTAGAAATATTTGGTGATGAACGCACAGGAAAACCTTCTTTGGATTTGCCTAAGATCTTTGGAATTCATTTATTTCTCTCAGGAGTGGCTTGCTTTGGCTTTGGCGCATTTCATGTAACAGGATTGTATGGTCCTGGAATATGGGTGTCCGACCCATATGGACTAACTGGAAAGGTACAATCTGTAAATCCCGCGTGGGGTGTGGAAGGTTTTGATCCCTTTGTTCCAGGAGGAATAGCCTCTCATCATATTGCAGCAGGGACATTGGGCATATTAGCAGGCTTATTCCATCTTAGTGTCCGCCCGCCCCAACGTCTATATAAAGGATTACGTATGGGCAATATTGAAACCGTTCTTTCCAGCAGTATCGCTGCTGTCTTTTTTGCAGCTTTTGTTGTTGCTGGAACTATGTGGTATGGTTCAGCAACTACTCCTATCGAATTATTCGGTCCCACCCGTTATCAATGGGATCAGGGATACTTTCAGCAAGAAATATATCGAAGAGTTAGCGCTGGACTAGCCGAAAATCAAAGTTTATCAGAGGCTTGGTCTAAAATTCCTGAAAAATTAACTTTTTATGATTACATCGGAAATAATCCAGCGAAAGGGGGATTATTCAGAGCGGGTTCAATGGATAACGGAGATGGAATAGCTGTCGGGTGGTTAGGACATCCTATCTTTAGAGATAAAGAAGGGCGTGAACTTTTTGTACGTCGCATGCCTACTTTTTTTGAAACATTTCCAGTTGTTTTGGTAGACGGAGATGGAATTGTTAGAGCCGATGTTCCCTTTAGAAGGGCAGAATCGAAGTATAGTGTCGAACAAGTAGGCGTAACCGTTGAGTTCTATGGTGGCGAACTGAACGGAGTGAGTTATAGTGATCCTGCGACTGTGAAAAAATATGCTAGACGTGCCCAATTGGGTGAAATTTTTGAATTAGATCGTGCTACTTTGAAATCCGATGGTGTTTTTCGTAGCAGTCCAAGAGGTTGGTTTACTTTTGGACATGCTTCCTTTGCTCTGCTCTTTTTCTTCGGGCACATTTGGCATGGTGCTAGAACCTTATTCAGAGATGTTTTTGCTGGTATTGACCCAGATTTGGATGCTCAAGTGGAATTTGGAGCATTCCAAAAACTTGGAGATCCAACTACAAGAAGACAAGTAGTCTGATGCAGCATTGCTCTGTTATTTTTCGCTTCTCACCTCTATTTTCTCTTTGTGATTTTACATAGGATACTGAAAAAGTCTGGATTTAAATCTCCGCCCTTTCGCCTTTTCTTTGGTTTTTTTTCTTTAATCGGGGAGATGATCCCCAATAAACAGGTATGGAAGCTATAATTGTAAACCGCGATCAAATTTATGGAAGCATTGGTTTATACATTCCTCTTAGTCTCGACTCTAGGGATCATTTTTTTCGCTATCTTTTTTCGCGAACCACCTAAAGTTCCAACTAAAAAATGAAATGATTTTTCATTATCTGAATTGAAGTAATGAGCCTCCCAACATTGGGAGGCTCATTACTTCAACTAGTCCCCGTGCTCTTCGAACGGGTCTCTTAGTTGTTGAGAGGGTTGCCCAAAAGCAGTATATAAGGCGTACCCAGTAAAACTTACAAGTAATCCAGATATAGAGATGGCGACTAGGGTTGCTGTTTCCATTATTATATAATTTCAAGACCACAATGGATCTATGATAAGATTGTTTATTTACAACGGAATGGTATACAAAGTCAACAGATCTCAATGAATACAAAATAGGATTTATGGCTGCACAAACTGTTGAGGGTAGTTCTAGATCTGGTCCAAGACGGACGTCTGTAGGGGCTTTATTGAAACCATTGAATTCGGAATATGGTAAAGTAGCTCCTGGATGGGGAACTACTCCTTTAATGGGTGTCGCAATGGCTCTATTTGCGGTATTCCTATCTATTATTTTGGAGATTTATAATTCTTCCGTTTTACTGGACGGAATTTCACTGAATTAGATTTATAAGAACCCTAGCTTTTAAATAAAAATACAAAAAACGATGCATTTAGGCCTCGGCTTTTTATTTTAGCTTATTCTTTTTTGGTAGTTCGACCGCGAAATTTTTGTGTTTCTGTATTTCCGGAATATGAGTGTGTGACTTGTTATAATTGATCCTATTGAGAGTACAGAGAGTGGGTCTGTCGTCTTGATAGAGATGGTTTTACCCCGTCGGATATTCATTCTAGTATCTGGAGCACGGAATATATGAAATATATCACGAAGTATTTGAACTATGATTCATACTTAATATTCAGACCTCGTGGCCGGATTCCTCAAATTTTTCCAAAGAAAAAGTTTTCAATTGAAAGAGTTTTCTTCTTTCAAATTCCCGTTTCTGCTTTGATTTTGCTCAAAGAACAAACTTTTCTTTCTAGTTTTAGTCATTATATCGATTCTACTCGTTGAATAAATGATGATCCAATGGTTCTTACTCAGGGAATCCTTGACTTAGCTTGAAGGTTTTATTGAATCATCGTGGTTCTAGTATGAATTTAAGGTTTCAATTGATTCCTAGGGTCTTAACAAGAAAATTCCTATCAATAATAAAGAAAACAAAAGGAAAGCTACATTACATACAAATTAAAATAACAGATGAAAGAAAAAAATAGGGAAATAGAAGATTCAAGAGGCCTGGAACGATCAACAGAAAGACAAGTGAGCCTACTTGATTTTTTGACATTCTAATTATAACAAAAAAAAAAAGAGCTTTCTTACTTTTACTCTTTCGTATTTTTAGCGAAAATTGAATCAAAAGATTAAGAAGTTTCCAATTTTGTATTCCATACCTCTTTTAACCTGTTTTTTGTTTGA